CAGACAAGTATGTTTCACACAAAAAGAGATCTTTTTAGCTGCCATATTCCCTGTGTCTCTACTGATTTTAGTGCTCTGCCAAAGAAAGCGGTTTGATCCAAAGTCGGCATGAAATCTAAGGCTTTGAGCTCTTTGTCCGAGGACGATCTCCTAATTGCTAGTCCGAATCAAGGGCGAACTCACGATTTGACGGAAGCTGTACGACTGAGTAGCGGATCTCCTGACTCGACTAAAAAAGAATGGACGCACTCTGCCCCCAGCAAAGGACTTCGTTGGAGGAATAAAAACCTAAACTCGATCAAAGAACTGAGACGCTTATAGAGTCTTTTTAAGACAAGGAAGTTCACTCCTAAGAAAGGCCTCCAGAAGGAAGCAAAAAGAGTCGTTACGCCGCATCTAATGCTGAGTAAGGCGACGGAACTTCTTAACCACGGTCTTAGAGAAAGAGCCAAAGCAGGGACTGAAATGTTGATGGCTGGGATTGATGCCCACAATCGGATGCTAGAGAATAAGCCAATAACAATCGAAAGGGCAGGGACTTCTTATTCTTAGACGCCTGCTTGATAAAGGACTTGTTTGCAAGCTAAGGGCGAGACAGATATTGAATTAATTAACAGATTTCACTTTGACTTCTTCTTACTTCTTTGCACTAGTCTCATGGCAATATATCTTTAGCATCCCGACATTCCTTATTGCCCTAAGGCTAGTCACCTCAAGTCTTTGTATGGGCAATGTCTCTTGTTGTATAGCTATTTTCTCCGGGTTCTTCCCGAAGGGGCTAACCGTATTAATAGCTGATTTAAGGTAGTTGCTACTTCGTTGTTGAAAAATGGTTTTCTAGGGTGAACCAACCCATTAGGGTTGTTATCGGTTTCGAGTTCTCGCTGTTCTCTAAGGAAGTTGAGTGAGAAGAAGTAAGAAGTCAAAATCATTGGAGCAAGGCCCTTCAAGCTTAAAGACTAGCAGTTCCTCTCTTTCATGTCATGAAGCAACTGCCCAAAGAAGCTCCTCGGCTAGGGGTTTATGATCAAACCCTAAAAGGGTTCTTGCTAAGACTGCTTTCTCTCTTCCGTATGTGAAATTTTCCTTTCAAGCAACCACATTCAGCAGTGACATCGAAATGTGAGATTGAAACTTTTTCCTTCGCATTTGCTTGTTAACAACGAGCCAACCTTCTGAGGGTTAGGTGAAGGTCTCGTTCCTGGACTGTCCATACATAATAAGAGTCTTCTTAACCATAGTAACAACAATTATTTATACTTCTTCTATAAGAATAAATCCGGAAAGACAGCATTAGATACCTCAGAACTAAGAAGAATGGCAGCCGATGAGATTTACCTTCTTTAGGACAGGAAGGAAGAGAGCATTACAAATTGCCCTATTTGATCTAGTCTCTTCCATTATCGATACCCGTACATACTAAGATCTAGGTAGCAAAGTACGAGTTGGAGAGACACATTTCCTTCCGAGCTCACATTCGTTCTATAGAATATATTCATTTCTCTTCATTATAAGAGAACGGAAAGATGGGGATGAATGCAATACGGAGAGAGGTAGAAAGGCAAGCACTGCACGGGGCCTCTCTGATGCCTACACTTCCCCTGAGGGAAGGGGGGGGGAGAGGATGATTGCTAGGTCCGCTTACAACAAAGCCACATATTTAATAGAACAAGTCAAGCTAGAAGGAAAGAAAGCACTTTAAGATCGGTCGTGAACCAGAAAGAATGAGCCGCTTCAATACCAAAAGGAAGAAATCAGCACTTGCTTCTTGAGCTGGTACAACAACTCCAGCAAGAAGGATTAGCCGATTAGAAGGCATGGCCAAGGGTACTACAAGCGGAACCCCAGTCCCAAGCTATAGGACGACAGATGAATTAGGCGCTGACTCCAAGACTGATACGATAGGCTTTGAGTCATCAGTTTGATCTCCTAGATGAGAGGGCTATGGGTATAGACCCGAAAGCACCTTCACTGGCCATGGACTACTCAATCAATCGGACAACCGCTTCACTACTTCCAAGACTGAAAATCCAATGATAGAAGAATCGACTGCAGCAAAACTTCTTAAACTAGACTAGAATAATCTTTCGTAGCAGTCAAGGATGAGTTCGATCCATTAGGTTCTTCGATTTGTTCAGAGGGAGTGGGAAAGCTACATAAATTCTTTGGAAAAGCCTGCTTGGAAGCTCTCTTTTAGTCGGAGAAGTGATACCTGTCGACCGTGAGGGAGACTACCGTCGACCGTGAGGGAGACTACCGTCGACCGACCTTAGGAGGGAGACTACCGCCCCTGAGGGGCTTGTTGCTAGAGGCATCCCCTCAAATGAGATTTATCAACTCTACAACAGCTCCGGTTTTAGCAATAAGAGCCCGCCTTCCGGGTCCTATATTCTAGTTACTAGCTTCAAAGGAACTACTAAAAGAAGGAGTCAAAGCATCGGATAGTGCTACCTACGAGTGAGTCACCCGCCTGGTTACCTGTCCTTATGAAGGAAGGTGC